AAGAAGTGGCCATAAACTGGAGAGTCTTGACCAATTCGAAAGATCATTCGATGTAGTTGAAATAATTGAATTGGATGTTGTTTGGTCAAGTAATGGAAACTCAATGAAATTTATAACTGTCTCAATGTAATCTTTTCCTTCCTTTTTATTTGTATTGTCTGAATATTCAGTTAAGACCATTCTAATGCTCCTTTTCGCCATGCATAAACTGAACCAACAATTGGGATAAGTACGAAAATGAAAGCTTCTATAAATACAGATATACCCAATACATCGAAACTCATTGCCCATGGATAAAGAAAGACTGTTTCAACATCAAAAATAACAAAAACTAGAGCAAACATGTAATAGCGTATTCGGAATTGTAACCAAGCGTCCCCCATGGGTTCTATACCCGATTCATAACTAGAGAGCTTCTCTGGTCCTTTACTAATAGGCGCTAAAACTCCGGAAATAAAAAATGCTAAGATAGGAATAAGGCTTGATATTATCAGAAATACCCAGAAAATATCATATTCGTGAAGCAGAAACATAAATGAACTCCTATTAATGTGGAATAGGCTGAATTATTCCATTCGAATTGGAATTGGCAATTCATACAGAACTTCTTAGGCGAAACAAGAACTGATTTTGATCAAATTGTCTAGTTTAGAGTTTATTTGATGTGGGGCATATCTTGTTTAAAGATTTATTCAACAGAATCCCACTTACATTTTTTATTTTTCACTTCTATATTAGATATGATTTTGATGTAGACATAAGATGCTCTTACACAAACAAAACTTTCTCGCTCGGTTTCTTTAATTAAATACTAATACTACTTATACTATATAGTAACTATATAGTAATAGTTAAGTAGTATAACTATGTTATAGTTATATAATTATTATAAGTATGTTATAATTATTATAAGTATGTTATATAGTTATATATATTATATTGATATTGATTATATATGAATATGAAATCCATAGTATGAAAGTATAAAATGAAATAATAGTGATAGTGATATAATGTAATGAAAATGAAAAAATTGCAGTGGTTATAGTGGTTATATAGAGGAAAATTTCTAGGGATTTCTAGTTCTAGTATTATTATATTTCATTTCAATTTAAAGTCTTTTTTCTTTTCATCAAAATTCAGGTAGAAAATCATTGCTTCTATTGATTCGATACGAATACGTAAATAGAATATAATGCATCGAACGATCATAATATTTTATCTTCTTTCCTAAGTCCTAGATTGAATTTCTATTTTTCTGAATTGATTCAATTAGCCTTGGGTTGTGAGGAACTTTTACATATAGAAACTAATATCTTTCTATTCTATACCAAAATTCTATACCAAAAGAATTAGAGTGGAATAATAATTCCATTTCGTACCAATCTCGAGTATTAGTATTAAAGAAAGATAGAAAGATCTCGATTTGGAATGAACCAAAAGACTTGTTTTTTTTGTTACGACAATAACACTTAGTAAGACTAAGACTGACCAAAAATAAAAATACAAGACCAAAAAAATAATAAGTTTTAGATCCATGTGACTTAAGATTTTATTTGGTTGGGTCCGGTTGGAGTTTTTAGGCAGCATCGTGCCATGATTTTCCCTTCATAAATTAACCGATATTGGGGATACCAACAAAAAAGTGTATCACTAACTCTTTGATCATGGACAGGAAAAGAGGAAAAAGTCATATGTAATTCATCCACGAAAATGAATGAAGAAGTCTGTTCATTTTGTCCGAGATTTTACAAATACCGTTTTTTTTTATTGAAATGAATTATTGTTGTTTTTATTTTTGTCTTCCTATGTACTTACATCAACATGTGGTAATACTTTTATTTCTATGGACCAAGCAACCGGCCAATCCATAAACAAGTACTAATTAGGAAATAAAACCTCTACTAAATGAAAATAGAATGTCTATACTAAAACTAAAATTTAGTAGGGCTATACGGACTCGAACCGTAGACCTTCTCGGTAAAACAGATCAAACTTATTATTATCAAAATGATTCGAACTGTTTCAAAGACCCAACATGCATTTTGTTGCATTGGGCTCTTTCATTAACTGATGTAAAGATCAGTTAGTCCACCATATTTTGTCTTTCTTTTACAGGAAAATAAGAAGATAATGAGATGGCTCCATGTGCTCTAATTCGTTATTTATATTCTTATCTCGGAGCAATACCAAAGTTTTCAAAGAAGGGGTACCTTGACTTAGGTCTGCCTCCGGCCTGGATCAACTTAAGTTAAATGGAGTCTCTACCGCTCCGCTGCAAGAGTGAAATATGAGACTTCATACACCTTAAAGCTCATAGAACGAAAAGAGGTTATTTTGAGGCCCTTATACTCATTATGCCTGGCATTGAATGGACTGGGTATTAACCTTATCAACTATCAAATCGATGGCGGGTTCTATTTGGCATCTGAATTTGCACCTGAATCGTACCGAACCAAATATTTGTCAGGCTATTGTTCTCTTGTTCACTCGAATCTATGGAGTAAGACATCAATTTCTCAATAATTGAAATTATGTTCATTGCATAATTGGCTCCCTTGAAAAGCGTTGGCGCACGTGTAAACGAGGTGCTCTACCTAACTGAGCTATAGCCCTTGTCATAGATATATTAACATATAGATAATTTCTTGTCAAGATGGATATTCCATAATTCCACATGATAGTTCTTTGATCCATTTACTGTTAACGGATTGGTATTGCTTAGAAATATTATTCCATCTATAATTCCCGAAGTGATGGGTCCTTTTTTGGTGATAAATGACCTACTTAACTCAGTGGTTAGAGTATTGCTTTCATACGGCGGGAGTCATTGGTTCAAATCCAATAGTAGGTAGAACCTATTAGATACCAGAGTCAACGGTATCTAATAAGTTTTTCTACCCATCTTATTCTTTTTTTTTTTTTTGTATCAGATTAGACTTGATTGTGTTAAATTAGTAGAATCAAAATGTGGTGTATACTAAAGAACTTCTACTTTTAAAATTATAAAAAACCTCTTTTGATTAGTTTGATGTGATGTATTGACTAGTAGGAAATATTATTAATTGCCTCTACTCGTGTCCTAGCCCGTCTGAGAGCCAGATTCGCCTCAATTGCTTGTTTCTTACCCTCAGCTCTACTTAAGTTAGCTTCAGCTATTTCAAGAGTTTTTTGAGCTTCTTGCGGATCAATGTCAGTACTCATTTCCGCATCATTTCCTAAAATAGTGATCTCATTATTACCTATTCTAGCGAAACCGCCCATTAGAGCCACCGTTAACCATTGGTTGTTGAGGCGTATTCTCAAAAGACCTATATCTACAGCTGTGGCAATAGGGGCGTGGTTTGGTAATACGCCAATTTGGCCACTATTCGTAGATAAAATGATTTCTTTTACTTCCGAATCCCAAATAATTCGATTAGGAGTCAGTACACAAAGATTTAAGGTCATTTCTTCAATTTGTTCTCCACTTCTAAGTTGATAGCTTTCGCGGTAGCTTCATCGATGTTACCCACCAAATAAAAGGCCTGCTCGGGAAGACCGTCTAATTCTCCGGAAAGGATCAGTTGAAACCCCCTAATTGTTTCCGCAAGACCAACATATTTTCCTGGAGAACCAGTAAATACTTCTGCCACGAAGAAGGGTTGTGATAAGAAACGCTCAATTTTTCGTGCTCTTGCTACAGTTAAACGATCCTCTTCGGATAATTCGTCCAACCCAAGGATAGCTATAATGTCCTGAAGTTCTTTGTAACGTTGTGAAGTTTGCTTAACTCTTTGCGCAGTTTCGTAATGTTCCTCGCCAACGATCCGAGGTTGTAACATAGTTGACGTAGAATCTAAAGGATCTACTGCTGGATAAATACCTTTGGCGGCTAATCCCCTGGATAGTACGGTAGTAGCATCTAAATGTGCAAATGTCGTGGCAGGAGCAGGGTCGGTCAAATCATCCGCAGGTACATAAACTGCTTGGATCGAAGTTATGGATCCCTCTTTTGTAGAAGTAATTCTTTCTTGCAAAGAACCCATTTCTGTACTAAGGGTAGGTTGATAACCCACTGCGGAAGGCATTCTCCCCAATAAGGCGGATACTTCTGAGCCTGCTTGGACGAAACGAAAGATATTGTCGATGAATAGAAGCACGTCTTGTTCATTAACATCCCGGAAATATTCCGCCATGGTTAGGGCAGTCAAACCAACTCTCATACGAGCTCCCGGCGGTTCATTCATTTGACCATAGACTAGAGCTACTTTCGATTCTGCAATATTTTTTTCATTAATTACTCCGGATTCTTTCATTTCCATGTAGAGATCATTTCCTTCACGAGTACGTTCGCCTACTCCGCCAAATACGGATACGCCCCCATGAGCTTTGGCAATGTTGTTGATCAATTCCATGATGAGTACTGTTTTACCTACTCCAGCTCCCCCAAATAGACCGATTTTTCCTCCACGACGATAGGGAGCTAAAAGATCCACTACTTTAATTCCTGTTTCAAAGATTGATAATTTTGTATCTAACTGTATAAAGGCAGGCGCAGATCTATGAATAGGAGATGTTGTGCGAGTATCTACAGGACCTAAATCATCAACAGGCTCTCCAAGAACGTTGAAAATTCGTCCGAGAGTAGCTCCGCCGACTGGAACACTTAGAGGAGCTCCCGTGTCAATCACTTCCATCCCTCTCGTCAGACCATCCGTAGCACTCATAGCGACAGCTCTAACTCTATTATTTCCTAATAATTGTTGTACCTCACAAGTCACATTAATTTTCTGACCGATAGTATCTTGGCTCGTAACTACCAAAGCGTTATAAATATTAGGCATCTTGCCCGGGGGAAAAAGGACATCCAGTACGGGGCCAATAATTTGATCGATACGACCTAGGTTTTTTTCTTCAAGTGTGGAAACCACCGGACCAGAAGTAGTAGGATTGATTCTCATAATCATAATAAAGTGAAATATGTCGAAATTTTGTAAAAGTACCAAATCAAAAAAAAA